GGTATGAAAAATGAAACTAGACTCCTCTTTGCAGAGTTGGAACTACCCATTCCAAGGAATTCCGTTCTTACAGATAAATGCTCAATCCCCAGGTAGGCTTACAAAGTTGATCATGATCAAATGCTTTCTGGGCCGTCTCAGACCTTGCAATTCTTATTTATCGCCAAAAAAGTGTGAGACTTTTGACATACGAAGCAAAGGGTTTCCTTGTTACTAACAGACTCTAGCCTCTATTCTTCTTTAGATCCCTTGTTTCACTCCGATAGTATCATAGACTGGGTCGATGCAGAGGAAATGAATGCATTTCCATACTATTAAAAAAAAATTCAATATAAAAAAATGAAACCAAATCTGAATTCTAACAAATCACTGATTCGACTGGATCTTACGGAGCCTGTTCATGCATCACATGATTCGGAGCTGATCATAGAAAGAATTCTATTCAAGCGAACCAGCCTATCCTCTGTATAGGACTTATATATACGGTGGTTGGAACAAAGACACATTGGTTTGTGAATTGCAATGTGGCAGAAAAGGACATACATCTGCACGGCCCAATCAATAGTTCAAGTCACACACTCCCATAATCCATTTGTCGTTTCGGAGAATTCCTTTCAACTAGTTGTCTTTGTTATGTTAAACGACTAAATACAATTTAGTGAAGTTGAAGGAAAGAAAATGTCCAAATAGATGGCTTATTCATTTTAATAATCCATAGTTATAGCAATGAAATACTCTTGTTCCTCCCCCAAGTGATAAATGATTGATTAGAAAGATCTAGGATCTATCTTCTCTATAAGGGACCAGAAATACCCTGTTTCCGTATCATTAGGAAGTGCATTAACATAAATACGGCAGTAAGAAGAGGCAATACAAAGGTGTGTAAACTATAAAAACGCGTCAAAGTGGATTGTCCCACGCTAGCACTTCCACGTAAGAATTCTACCAAAGGAGATCCTATTACAGGAATCGCTTCAGGTACGCCTGTTACAATTTTCACTGCCCAATAACCAATTTGGTCCCAAGGTAAAGAATACCCGGTTACACCAAAAGACGCGGTCAATACAGCCAGAACTACACCTGTAACCCAAGTCAATTCTCGAGGTTTTTTAAACCCACCAGTGAGATAGACACGAAATACGTGCAGTATCATCATTAGAACCATCATACTTGCTGACCACCGATGAACTGATCGGATTAACCAACCAAAGTTAGCTTCAGTCATTATGTATTGAACAGAAGCAAAGGCCTCAGTAACAGTCGGGCGATAATAAAAAGTCATAGCAAACCCCGTAGCTACTTGGACTAAAAAACAAGTAAGGGTAATTCCTCCTAGACAATAAAATATGTTGACATGAGGAGGAACATATTTACTAGTTATATCATCTGCAATTGCCTGAATCTCGAGACGTTCTTCGAACCAATCATAGACTTTATTGAGATAGGTAAACCGGGGGAATCCCTCTCTGAGAACTGGATATGAGAATTTTCTCTCGTACAGCTCAAGCAGAACCACACAAAGACTGCTTTGAAAAAAATGGAATAAAAATCTCTTCCTCCTACATAAGAATCTTCTCTGAAGTGAAGATACAAAGGTATAAAAATACGAAAGTTTTCTTTGTGGTGATAATGCAAAAATATCAAGTCGGCTCTTCCTCTTTATGTTTATTGGTACTACAGGCCTCTTGAATCTTCTCTTTCCCTATCTTTTCTTTTTTATTTGTGTGTAATGCGGCTTTGACTATTGTTTTTTCTCATTGATAGGAATTTCTCTTGTTAAGACCCTATGAATTAATTGAAACCCTAGATTCGTACTAGAACCACGATGATTTAATAAAAATCCCAAGCCCAAAAATTCTTTGAGTAAGAACTATTGGATCATCACTTATTCAATCAATAGATATAATGACAAAAATACGAAAATTTTGCTTTTGGTCAAAAAAAAGTAATAAGTAAAGTAGAAACAAAAAGAAAAATCTTTCAATTAAGAACCTCTAAGTCTTTGAAAATTTTTTAGAATCCAACCAATCCGGCCACAAGGTCTGAATAGTAAGTATGAATCATAGTTCCAATATTTCTTGATCTATTTCATAATATTCCGTGTTCCGGATACTAGAATGAGTATCCGACGAGATAGAACCATCTTTATCAAGATAAGATGACAGACTCATTTTCTGTCTTATCAATAGGATCAATTATAACAAGGCACACACTCATATTCCGGAAAAACAGAAAGAAATTCCGCGATCAAACTACCAAAAAGGGTCAGAAATGGGAGCCCTCAAATTTAAGAACTAGAACTTTCTAGTTCTTGGGAAGCTAATTCATTGCAATTCCATCCAGTAAAACGGAAGAATTATAAATCTCCAAAATAATAGATAGGAATATTGCAAATAAAGCCATTGCAAGACCCATCAAAGGAGTAGTTCCCCATCCAGGAGCTACTTTACCATATTCGGAATTCAAGGGTTTCAATAGAGTCCCTACCGCAGTTTGTCTCGGACGAGATTTAGAACCACTCTCGACGGTTTGTGTAGCCATAAATCCGGTTGTATTCATTGAGACCTATTGACTTTGTATACCATTCCGGTGTTTTCTTGTATATATTGCAGTATTGAATTTGGATAAAAATGGAAACGGCAACCCTAGTCACCATCTTTCTATCTGGTTTACTTGTAAGTTTTACTGGGTACGCCTTATATACCGCTTTTGGGCAACCCTCTCAACAACTAAGAGACCCATTCGAGGAACACGGAGACTAGTTGAAGTAATGAGCCTCCCAATATTCATTCAATATTGGGAGGCTCATTAGACATAATGAAAAATCATTTCACCTTTTTAGTTGGAACTTTAGGCGGTTCTCGAAAAAAGATAGCGAAAAAAATTATCCCTAGAGTCGAGACTAATAAAAATGTATAGACTAATGCTTCCATAGATTCAATTGTGGTTTCAAATTAGAATTAGAGTATAGCTTCCATACCTGTGATTATCCCCCGGTAAAGATAAAGAAAAGGGGGTAATGATGAAATCTTAAATCAAGATTTCGCAGATCCCCGATCTGATGTCAAATGACAGCGAAAAATACGAAAGCAATTTTGTATTAGACTGCCTGTCTTCTTGTAGTTGGATCTCCAAGTTTTTGGAATGCTCCAAATTCTACTTGAGCATCTAAATCTGGATCAATCCCAGCAAAAACATCTCTGAACAAGGTTCTAGCCCCATGCCAAATGTGTCCGAAGAAGAAGAGCAGAGCAAAGGAAGCATGTCCAAAAGTAAACCAACCCCTTGGACTACTACGAAAAACACCATCTGATTTCAAAGTAGCACGATCTAATTCAAAAATTTCACCCAACTGAGTACGTCTAGCATATTTTTTCACAGTAGCAGGATCACTATAACTGACTCCATTGAGTTCGCCACCATAGAACTCAACAGTTACACCTACTTGTTCCACGCTATACTTCGACTCTGCTCTTCGAAAAGGAACATCGGCTCTAACAATTCCGTCTCCATCTATCAAAACGACTGGAAATGTTTCAAAAAAAGTAGGCATACGCCGTACAAAGAGCTCACGCCCCTCTTTATCTCTAAATATTGGGTGTCCTAACCATCCAACGGCTATTCCATCCCCATTGTCCATTGAACCCGCCCTGAATAATCCTCCTTTTGCCGGATTATTGCCGATGTAATCGTAAAAGGCTAATTTCTCAGGAATTTTCGACCAAGCTTCTGAGAAACTTTGATTTTCGGCCAGCCCAGCACTAACTCTTCGATATATTTCTTGCTGAAAGTATCCCTGATCCCATTGATAACGAGTGGGACCAAATAATTCGATCGGAGTAGTTGCTGAACCATACCACATTGTTCCGGCAACAACAAAAGCCGCAAAAAAGACAGCAGCAATACTGCTGGAAAGGACGGTTTCGATATTACCCATACGTAATCCTTTGTATAGACGTTGGGGCGGGCGGACGCTAAGATGGAATAAGCCCGCTAATATACCCAAAGTTCCTGCTGCAATATGATGAGAGGCTATCCCTCCTGGAACAAAGGGATCGAAACCTTCCACGCCCCATGCTGGATTCACTGCCTGTACTTTTCCAGTTAGTCCATAAGGATCGGACACCCATATTCCAGGACCGTACAAACCTGTTACATGAAATGCGCCAAAACCAAAACAAGCCAACCCGGAAAGAAATAAATGAATTCCAAAAATCTTAGGCAAATCTAAAGAAGGTTTTCTTGTACGTTCATCAGAAAAAATTTCTAGATCCCAATAGACCCAATGCCAAATAGCCGCCAAAAAGCACAAGCCAGAAAAGACAATATGTGCCCCGGCCACACCTTCGTAACTCCAAATACCGGGATCCGTTACAGCCCCCCCTGTAATACTCCAACCGCCCCAAGAATTGCTTATTCCTAAACGAGTCATGAAAGGAATAACGAACATACCCTGTCTCCACATTGGATCAAGAACGGGGTCAGAGGGGTCAAAAACTGCTAATTCATATAGAGCCATCGAACCGGCCCAACCTGCAACCAGAGCCGTATGCATTATATGGACAGAAATCAACCGACCAGGATCATTCAATACGACGGTATGAACACGATACCAAGGCAAACCCATGGAAATACCCCTTAATGTCAAATAAAAATACACACTATGTAACTTTATTGCATTCGAAAAGACTATAACTTTAACTATAATATACTATGCAATGGACCCCTATTCAGTTTCAGTAGATTATCTCGAAATAGGGGATTCCTATTTGTTCTATTCTGTTAGTAAGAATTCTGTCTATATAGGAACACAGAGAAGCAGATCTATTCTATACCTGATAAGTACCAATATGCAAACCCGATAAGTACCAATATGCAATGGGGGTTGCGACTTTTTCTATGAGCAAAACCCACTGACAAATTCTTGATCATTGGAAGACTATAGTCGTAAGAATTTGATACCATTTTTCTTAGAGTTTGATGCCATTTTGCTTCGTTTTTGAGCTTTTCGAATGGATTTCTATACAGAAATCGGATAAGATGAGATTAAAGGGTATTCTCAAGAGAATAGCCGGTATTACTTTCAGAGCAAAGTAAATACTTAACAAACCCACGCCAAAGATTTTCGTCTTTTTTTTCTTTTTGCTCATGCCTGTAGGTAATCCAAGAGTTCCTGTACTAGTTCCGGTAAAGGAAGATAAGAAAAAAGAAAAAGAACCACAAACACAAGTAGGAGTAGCAAAAGAATTCGAAAGGTTAGAAAAGGAAGAATTAGAAAAGGAAGAATTAGAAAAGGAGGAATTAGAAAAGGAGGAAGGAGAAAAGGAAGAAGGAGAAAAGGAAGAAGGAGAAAATAAAACAGAAGTGGATTGGGTTGATATATCCCACCAACTTTGTCACGAAAGAATCGTTTTTTTAGGCCAAGGACTTGATCATGAGACCGCGAATCATGTTTCGGCTATGATGGTATATTTCACTCTAATCAATAAGGAACAAGAGATGTTTTTGTTTATAAATTGTCCTGGCGGATTGGCACGCTGTGCCCAAACCGTTGTTGATGCTATAAATTTTGTGGCACCAGATGTAAATACAATATGCTCCGGAGTAGCCATCTCAATGGGAGCTTATGTCCTAATGGGAGGAACCCCTTTCAAACGGTTCTCATCACCTTTGTCTAGGATCGTAGTTTATCCAATTAGAGGTCTTATTCCTGATCCTGAGGAGCGCTTCCGTATTAACAACGTCGACCTTTTTCGCGAAATGGAAGAAGTTCTGGAATTACGCCAAACCATGGCAGAGGCTTTTGCAAAACGAACGAATCTGGAATTCCGAAAAAAGACCAAGAATCTAACTAGGAGGGTCCATCTGACACCACACCAGGCCATAACTTGCGGACTTATTGATGCGATAGTAACGATGACAAACCAAGGTAAGGGTAAGGGCTTGAACCTTGTCCGCAAGGATCACGATGATAAGGGCTTGGACCCGCAAGGAGATCACGATGATAAGGGCTACAACTACCATGACAATGCCAAGAAGCGCTACTCCGATAACGATGGTAAGTCCCGTAGCCTTGCAAGTATAAGGGTTTCCGCAAGTATTAAGGGTTTCCGCAAGTATATGAGCATAAGGGTCTCTTCAAGTATAAGAGTTTCTGCAAGTACACGTATAAGGGTCTCTACACTTATCAAGGTCCCTGCGAGTATAAGGTTCCCCGTGGCGCTGTCAACCATGTCCGCGAAATCTTTTTACGGAAGTTTTGTAAGTAAGTAGAAAAATTCAGAATCCTCGGGTCGGGTTAGGATTGATCTAAACCAGTCCCTTATGGAAACGATTCAGCATGCCAACTATTAAACAGCTCGTTAGAAACACAAGACAACCAATGAGAAAGGTTACGAAATCCCCCGCTCTTCGGGGGTGTCCTCAGCGACGAGGAACATGTACTAGGGTGTATGTGCGACTCGTTCAGATTATGAGATGGGAAAAAAAGAATTTTCCAGTATCAATGATCATTACCAGTGACGAGAAGAAACTGGAAGAACCAATCACTATCTAAAACTAAAAAAATAGATCTATATATGATAGATCTATTGTATATGATATGAAATTTATGGTTTCGTTTGGTGGAAACCCAATCAGCTCGATTTAAGCGCTGAGAAGTAATTTCCCATTGGTATAAAATGCTATCCATTAAGCGGGAAAACCCTCTTTTTAAAATGAAAGAAAAAGATTATGCTCACATTTTATTTTTACAAAACGGACTAACAAGGTCAGCTATCCAGCTAACTTTCAAACTAAAATACCGTTACTGTATAGGTAGATCTGATTGTGAAAGACCTATTACTGGATAATTCATGGGTAGAGCCAAAGAGTTTGAACTATACAAGTTACTAATAACATTTACTAAATGAAGTAAGAGGCTCCGGTGTATAGAGAGGCCCTCGCCGTTTAAGAAGAAACCATAGAGACGAGGAAACCCACTATTTCTTTATTGATCTATATTTACTTACTCCGTTTTTTAAAAAAATTTCACTTTGATTGAGCCGAAATGCAAAGAAAAATCGTGGTTGGGAAGGTTATAGTAGCAAAAGCCATTGGGATTTTTTTTATACATTGGAAAAATCCGTTTTGGTATTAATATACCCGGTAAGGAGAAAGAATAACTCAAAGAAAGAAAAGAAATTTGTTATTTCTCAAAGTTTCATTTATTCAATGACCAGAGTTAGACGAGGATATATAGCCCGGAGACGTCGAACAAAAATGAGTTTTTTTGTATCAAGCTTTCGAGGGGCTCATTCAAAATATGTTGCTCAACAAAAAATAAGAGCTTTGTTTTCGGCTCATCAAGATAGAGATCAAAAAAAGATCAATTTTCGTCGTTTGTGGATTACTCGGATAAACGCAGCAATTCGTGAAGCAAAAAACTACTCTAGTTATAGTAAATTTATCCATAATCTGTACGAGAGACAATTGATTTTTAATCGTAAAATACTTGCACAAATAGCTATATTAAATAGGAATTGTCTTTCTAATATTGTATTTCCGATCAAATCATAAAAAAAAGATTGGAAAGAATCGCCCGGGCTACTTTAAAACAAAATGCCCCGGAGAATGAACTCCGGGAAAATAGAATACAAACTAGTCCGCTAAAATCCAATAGACAATTACAATAAACAAGAAAAGAGTAAAAAGAACCCATTGAAAAAAAGAATCTTTTTTTTCTATTTTTTTTTCTTCCGAGACAAGAATCAAATCTCGATTTTCATATTTTTCGAACAAAACATCAATCGGTGTTTTAGCTCAGATTTGAATTTTGATTCAATTAAATCAAGAATAAGTCTATTTTTTTTTTTTTCGAAACCCTTGCCTGCTTTTCCCTCTTTTAAATTTTTTAAATTTAAATAGTTTTTCCTTAACCTTATCATTAGTACGAAAGGGTAAGAAAGATAAAATACGAGCTTGTTTTATAGCAATAGTCATTAACCGTTGTTGCTTCAGGGTCAATTTACTCACGCGCCTAGATAAGATTTTTGCTTGTTCACTAAGAAATCGAATAAGGACCTTTATATTGCTATAATCAATTCGGGCCCCCGGTTTGATTGGGGACAAGCGCCTACGAAAAGCGCGCTTAGATTTAAGGAGGGATCGCTTGGATTTATCCATGGGTTGTTTAGTCTATTCCTTATATTATAATATTATACCAAAATCCTATTTCCATCGGATCGAAAAAAAAAAAAAAACAAATTCAAAATAGAAATAGGATTTGGTTTTTTATTATTTTCTTTAATTTGAATTTGTTTTTTTTTTCTTATTATTTACTTAATACACTTCATTTTCTATATTCTATCTAGTTCTAAATACATTTATATATCAATATTTTAATAGAGATTATCTATATTCATATTATTCTAATAATATACTATACCATTTTCTGAAAGTTTTGGATTCTTTTTCTATTCTAAATGTATAGAATGAAATACATGTCTAATGTATGTCCTTTTGTACTCTTCCTTCGAAAGGTGATACACAGACGTTCAGTTCGATCTATTTTTGTATCTCTCCATGAATTGTATGTTTGGAACAACAGGGACAGAATTTTCTTAATTCCAACCGACTGGGGGTGTTGTGTCGATTCTTTTGAGTAATATATCGGGAAATGCCCCTTGATTCTTTATTAACACTTTTTCGTACACAACTAGTACATTCCAAAAGAATTCTTACTCGGACAGCTTTATCCTCGGCCATGAACCTCCTTTCTTTGTCTTTTCATTTTTTATTCAAGCAACTTTTTGATTTTCGACCCAAATTAAATGGAAAAAAAAAGAGAAGTTTATAACTCGAAATACGCTTAAATTAAAAGGGTTTCGTTGCAAGATAACTATAGCAATAGAAGAATATTCGCTATTATAAATATACCAAAGAATACGGAATCCAAAGATTTCGAACTATATTTCTAATCACAGTCCACTATTTCATTTAAGTCTCTTGTATGAAACTTTTTGCCCTCGATCCATTAATTCTTAGTTATTAATTGAATTTAAGATTCGAGCCTGAATTGAATCGAGGTTTTGCGGAGGTTGAATCCTTTTTATCTTTCTCCCTTTTTTTGATTTTCGAATCGAATTTCGAATATGAATATTTAGAATATAAAATAGAAAAGGGTTCAAAGGGAGAAAGGGTGGGTATTAGTCACAGATAGTGGATTCTATCTCGAATCTTTGTTCCCCGTTCTCATGTCAATAACTAGAATCAAAAAAAGGGGAATGTCAACGCATCTGGGAAAAAACGATTGATTTCTATCAATAGACCTGCTAAAGAGCCGAACCATAGAGTACTTAGTACCGGTGCCACGGAAAGATATGTTTTTAGATCTCGCATAGAAAATCCTCCTTCTTTTTTATGTATTGTAACACACACATTTATGTATTGTAAGACATAAGGATAATACATATCGGATATATGATCAGATGCATATGTAAATGGATTGAAAAAACACTTGTATTTGTACATGAAATTCCTAAGTCAAATTCAAATGTACAACAATCCGATAAGATAAATAAGATTTTTTTCAAGTTAAGAAAAGAAAAATGATGGATCTTTCCTACGGAACATTCCCAACAAGCATTTTTTTTACTTTATTTACGGCGCATATGTATCCAAAGACTTTCTATTCTATCATATATGATATGAGAAAAAAAAGAAGAAATGGCAAGTATACAAATAGGGGAAATAATGATGTGGAAAACAAGCAAAGGATTCTTTACAATGAGACTGTAAGCCAATTGCAAGGGGTGTAGCGCAGCTTGGTAGCGCGTTTGTTTTGGGTACAAAATGTCACAGGTTCAAATCCTGTCATCCCTACCTATTACCTTTCCTCTGAGAAGTAAGGAGGAATTGATCTCAATCAATTCAAATTGTGCATCCATAATATGCAGTATTGGATTACAAAAAAATCTACAAAAGAAAGCGCTCTTAGTTCAGTTCGGTAGAACGTGGGTCT